CAGGTAACCATACATGAAGGGGAAATTGTGCAGATTTAGCAATCGCACCAGCAAATAATAGAACAGCGCACAAAGTAACAAATACAGAATTGACCTCATTATTAGAAATCAAGTTATTGAATATTTGAAATAAATCACGAAATTCGAAACTCCCCGTTATCCAATAAAACCCTAAAATGCCTAATAATAAACCAAAATCACCAACACGATTAGTTACAAATGCTTTTTGACAAGCCTTTGCTGCAACAGGTCGTGTGAACCAAAATCCTATTAATAGATACGAACACATTCCAACCAATTCCCAAAAAATATAAATTTGTATCAAATTTGAACTAGTAACTAATCCCAACATGGAAGTACTGAAAAAACTCATATAAGCAAAAAATCTCAAATATCCGTGATCATGAGACATATAATTATCACTATAAATCAGAACCATAATTCCAACAGTAGTGATTAATATTGACATAATAGAAGTAAGTGGATCGATCAAGTATCCGAATTCTAAAGAAAAATCATTATTTATAATCCAAGACCATACATATTGATAGACAGAACTGCTATTTATTTGCTGAATAGACAGATTCAGAGAAAAAATCATGACTATACTTAACAATAAAACGCTCTGAAAAGCCCACATACGACGAAGACTTTTTGTTGCCGTCGGAAAAAGAAGAAGTCCCAACCCTATTAACATAGGAACTGGAAGTGGAAGAAAAGGTATTATCCACGCATATTGATATGTCTGTTCCATAAAAAAAGTTTTTTATTCTTAATTAATTGTTTTCGATTCACCGGATCTTACCTCTTTCGAAAAAAGTCAATAAAAAATCAAGATATGCACTAACTTATTGAATAATTTTATATTAGTATTTATTCTGAGTTTTTTCAAAATCGTTCAAATATTCAAAACAAGAAGTTACAGTTGGTCAAATGATATTACTAAGTGACATATAAAAACGAATACTTATAATAGGAAAATGAAAATATAGCAAGGATAAAAATTTAGGCTAAAAAGAATACTTTATCCTGATATGAATTATAGGATTAACTAAGGGCATTGGTCTAATGAAAAAACCTCTTGATTTTCGTTAGTTTATTTAAACTCATTAACTAATTCATTATGGGATTGATTGTTTTCTATTTCAATCAAAACAATTTATTAGTAAAGTTTAGAAGATTATAGATCTAAAATGAACCTTTTTTATCAAGTTTGACTAAAAAAAGACTCCATTTATTAGGCAAAAGTTTACAATCCTTTGAGGTATTTTATTACATGTAAATAAAGTATAGAATAAGGAAAATAAAGGGTTTTTAGGTTATTTATTTCTTTTATTAAGTTTGATTTAGCAGATTCTAAAGATAGAACTTTGAGAGATAAACAACGAGAACTAAAAGTTCCAAAACAAAAATTTTTTTATTTCGAGTAATTTTTGATCCAATTTTAACGGATATTTGACATATCTATATTTCTTTTTTATGAAGAAAATCTTATTTAGATATATGAAGAGAATCTTATTTAGATAAAAAATATAGAATGAATAAGAAATAAGAATTCGTTTTGAACAATAGATGTCTTTCACATCCAACTATAACAATGAGTAACTTTTAAATGGCAGTTCCAAAAAAACGTACTTCGATATCAAAAAAGCGTATTCGTAAAAATATTTGGAAAAGGAAAGGATATGGGGCGGCGTTAAAAGCTTTGTCATTAGGGAAATCTCTTTCTACCGGGAGTTCAAAAAGTTTTTTTGTACGACAAACAAATAAGTCCTAAAATATCGGAATAATCAGATCAAAAAATCGGCTCATTAATTTGTTAATATCAAAGTGAATATAAAATGAATAATTGGCAGTACCTATTCTAATCAATATGAACTCAATATGAAATAGACCCTTAATTTGAATTTTATAAAAGAATTCTTCTGTTTTCTGAATTCTAAAATCTAAAAAAAAAGAAGAAAGAAAAAATACAAAATTTTTTATTGATTTTATTTTTAGTATATTTTCACTCAAATTTTGGTGGTGGGGAGTCTTCTTTTCCCCATCGACCTTTACAAGAATGACAAATTCTTATGTTTCTCGGGAAGGCCAGATATAATATTTTTAGTTCAAATTAATGAAGTGTTTAAACTAATTGATTCCGTGTTAAAAATTTTTGGATAACTTTCTGACTTCTTAATTTATTTACTATATGGAATGAGTTTTCTATATATCTCCAATTTTCAGCCCAATCAATATCAATAAAAGAACTTAATTGTTGCAATGTTATGTACAAAAAATGTGTCAATTTGGAATAATCCAAAATTGACATATTTTAAATTAATTGATCAAATTGATTTTTTGTTTCAAATTTATAAAATCAGATAAACCAGAAAGAATGACAATAAAAGTAAAAAATGAAACTAATGAACCTTCAAATTGACTTTTGAACTCATTTTTTTATCAATTTGAATCTTTACTAAAAAAACTTATTTGATTGAATTGACTTGTTCAATCTCGACGATTGAACATAAATAGGGTATTATGAGTTCGAGCAAGCCGCTATGGTGAAATCGGTAGACACGCTGCTCTTAGGAAGCAGTGCTAGAGCATCTCGGTTCGAGTCCGAGTGGCGGCATGCCATCTTCTAAAAGAGATCCAATAGATCTTATAATAAAAATAAATTAAATTCCCTATTTCTATTTCTTAATTAATATAGGGGATTCCCTCCCCTTTTTTCATTTTTATGATATTTTCAACTTTAGAGCATATATTAACTCATATTTCTTTTTCTATTGTTTCAATTGTAATCACACTTCATTTGATAACCTTATTGGGCAATGAAATCATAAAACCATATGATTCGTCAGAAAAGGGGATGATAGCTACTTTTTTATGTCTAACAGGATTATTAACCACTCGTTGGATTTATTCAGGCCATTTCCCGCTAAGTGATTTATATGAATCATTAATTTTTCTTTCATGGAGTTTCTCCCTTATTCATATAGTGCCTTATTTCAAAATAAGAAAAAATGATTTAACCACAATAACTGCCTCAATTACTATTTTTACCCAAGGCTTTGCTACTTCGGGTCTTTTAAATGAAATATACAAACCCACAATATTAGTACCTGCTCTACAATCGGAATGGTTAATAATGCACGTAAGTATGATGATATTGAGCTATGCGGCTCTTCTTTGTGGATCATTATTATCAGTAGCACTTCTAGTCATTACATTTAGAAAGATTTTTTATAGTTCTAAAAGTAATAATTTATTAAAATTAAATGAGTCGTTTTCATTTGGTGAAATCCAATACAAGAATGAAAGAAACAATATTTTTCAAAAAACTTCTTTTTTTTCTGATAAGAATTATTACAAGGCCCAATTTATTCAACAATTGGATTATTGGAGTTATCGTGTGATTAGCCTAGGATTTATCTTTTTAACCATAGGTATTCTTTCAGGAGCAGTATGGGCTAATGAAGCATGGGGATCATATTGGAGTTGGGATCCAAAAGAAACTTGGGCCTTTATTACTTGGATCGTATTCGCAATTTATTTGCATACTCGAACAAATAAAAATTTGCAAGGAGCAAATTCCGCAATTGTGGCGACTCTAGGCTTTCTTATCATTTGGATATGCTATTTTGGGGTCAATCTATTAGGAATAGGGCTACATAGTTATGGTTCATTCACGTTAACCTATAGTTAAATTCAAGAAAAGTTCTTAAGAATACAAACAGAATGCAATACGGTGTATATAAAGCATCTTGTCTCAACCGGCGAGAACCGTGTGAATCAAGTAGTATAGTGATTCACGCGGTTCTCGCAAAGACCGAGTACATTGGGTAAAATTTTAAATTCATAGTTTGTTTTGACTTTATTTAAAATTTAATTTAAGAGAATAAAAATACTTCTTTTTTTTTCATTAGCCAACCAACTCTAAAAATAATAGGAGTTTTTTTTTAGAAAACTATCTATAAAAATAATTAGATAGAATACCTTCAACCTTGTCAACTGATAGTGAAAGAACAAAATCGGGGTACATACCAATACCTATTACGGGTATAAAAATGGAGATGGAAACAAATAACTCGCGCGGTCCAGAATCAAAAACATAAGAGTTTGGAGTATTAAATAACTTGTATCCATAGAATATCTGGCGTGACATAGATAATAAATAAATAGGAGTTAATATCATTCCAATTGCCATTACAAAAGTGATGGCAATTTTGGGCATTAAAAGATATTTTTGGCTGGTAATTATTCCTAAAAATACTAGCACTTCTGCAACAAAACCACTCATACCCGGTAATGCAAGGGAAGCCATGGAAAAACTACTGAACATTGTAAAGATTTTTGGCATGGGGATAGCTACTCCACCCATTTCATCGAGATAAACAAGACGTATTCTATCATAGCTCGTTCCCGCCAAGAAAAAAAGTGCAGCACCAATAAAGCCATGAGAGATTATTTGTAAAATAGCTCCATTGAGTCCCGTATCGGTTATCGAAGCAATTCCTATAAGTATGAAACCCATATGAGATACGGAGGAATAGGCTATTCTTTTTTTTAAATTACGTTGGCCGGGAGATGTTGAAGCTGCATAGATTATTTGTATTGTGCCTACTACCATCAACCAAGGAGAAAATATAGAATGAGCGTGTGGTAATAATTCCATATTAATCCGAATCAATCCATACGCTCCCATTTTTAATAAAATTCCGGCTAGAAGCATACAAGTACTGTAATGTGCCTCTCCGTGGGTATCTGGTAACCATGTATGTAGGGGTAGAATCGGCAATTTGACAGCAAAAGCAATTAAAAATCCAATATAGAATATGATTTCCAAAGCCACAGGATACGACTGATTAACTGATGTTTCAAAATTTAATGTTGGTTCATTCGAACCATATAAACCGACACCCAGAACTCCCATTAAGAGAAAAATGGAACCCCCCGCCGTGTACAAAATAAATTTTGTGGCTGAGTAGAGACGTTTCTTTCCTCCCCAC